AGCTTTTTCGAGCTGCTCAACGGCTCCTCCACGTAGTTCTTCCGAATTGCGAATAGTACTTAAGATCCTTTGTTTTCGATTATCTAATAAATCACTTAATGAAAGTAGATTATTTCCCCATCAATTTCACAACTTCCATGATCTCTTCCCGAACCGAACATGAATCTTTCGATTCATTTGGCTCTCACGCTCAGTTACTTATGGGACATTCCCATATCTTTGAATGTAATGAGCCTACCCTCTCTTCTCTGTTTGTATTCCAAAATATAGAAAATGATACACGACCGGTATTCCCGGAGGGCTCTTCTGACCAGACAAAAAATCTGTAATTGTCAGCAAAGTCGTTTCTTTTTTTTTTTGATTTTTCTACTAATATTTATTATTTATTATTGATTTTGATTTCTTTTTTCAAATCCAAAAAATTCTTCTTATTTTATACATAGGTCGTCGATTCAGCATTGGCTAAAAAAATGGTGAAGTACCCATTTCCAGTAAATGGTTCAAATTATTTTATCGATATGAGTGCTCTATATCGGATAAATTCCCAACTATTCATTTTGAAATCATCTCCGTACTAACGCATCGGTAGAAAGAGTACCATGTTGTGCCTGGACTTCAAGCGGTTTAGCTTTAACCATGTTAATGGTCCCACACTATTGGTTAATAGAGAATCAAAGTTTATTTACCAATGAGTCACGAAATGCTACGGTTCTTACATATAATTTATTCAGAAGTAATTCGTCGAGATCGTGCACCTTTCTTTCCTCTTTATAAACAAAAAAAAAGTGCAGCCGGTTGGATCCAGCCTATTCTTGAAATTAACAACTCGCACACACTCCCTTTCCGAAAAAGATCAATACACCAAGCACTACACTTAGATTTATTGGATTTGTTGCTAAAATATCGGTATTAAACCCGAAACTCCCGGCGGATGGCCAGTGACTCAAGGAAACGAAAGAATCGGTTACATTTTTCATATGCTCTCCTCTTATAGCTTATAGATAGGACTAATAAAATCGAACAGAGTTCTTTTTGTAGCACTTCACTCCTTATTTCTATTTTCTTTCCTTCTCTTTATTTTGAATTATTATTTTATTTATTTTTGATTAAACTCTTAATATGAATTTCAATTATGAAATAAGAAATGAAATGAAAAATTCTCTTTTTTTCTTTCCATTTCAGTTCCCAATAAGTGTCAATTGCGAAATACCTCGTTTGTTGCAACACTTCCTAAAAGTCAAATAAAAAGGGGTTTCCTTTCCATTGGACTAAGGCCGGAAAGGAAGAAAGCGAGCAGATCTGCTAATTCCTGAAATCAGTGCTACCCCCGGGGTATTGTCTCAACGAATAAGTGATTGTATTGTAGGAGTGAAGTCTTGTTAGAATTCGAAGAAGCAAGCAGCAAGGTCAAGGCAATCAAATAATTACGTATTTTTCACGTTTCAGGGAGGATTTCTAGGATTAAACAAAAGGATTCGCAAATAAAAGCGCTAATGCCACGACCAGTCCGTAAATTGTTAAAGCTTCCATAAAAGCCAGACTAAGTAATAAAGTACCGCGTATTTTACCTTCTGCTTCTGGTTGTCTTGCGATCCCCTCTACAGCTTGGCCCGCAGCAGTACCTTGACCAACCCCAGGTCCAATAGAAGCAAGCCCTACGGCTAATCCAGCAGCAATAACGGAAGCGGCAGAAATCAGGGGATTCATGGTAAGCTCCTCATACCAAAATGAAGAAATGGTTAATGATACACAATGAATTATTGCTTATTATTCCACCACTAATATCTATCCGGTCGGAATTAAGAACTCCGAGTTGAAATGATGATATTACTGAATCATCATAACTACTTTGATATCTCCTTTTTATTCCCTATTCATTGATTCTTTGTAAATCCATATGGTTCTAGTCCTTCTATTTCTTTGTTTCGAAACAAAGAAATAGAAGAGTTCGGAATCCATCTAAATTCGGCGAGATGACAAATCAAATAATATAATATAAAAAGATAGCCCATATATAACTAGTGATATATAATATCACATATACGTGTCTTTCTTCCATAACGTAAACCATCGGCATCTTTCTTATATTGAATATATTGAATCGGATTCTAGAATCATTCTGCTAAACATACGCGGGGGTTGACATATATATATATATATATGTCATATACCTAGCTCGACCTCCCTAACCCATTTTTGTATTAATCTTATTCGTAAACTCTTCTTTTTGTGTATCATTATCCCACATGGATACAAAGGGACAGATTCATCAGCCCGAACCATCACATATCAAAGTTGGATTGATCCGCTTGCATTGCAATTAATTACAATTTTCGGGGAATCTTTGAATTGAATTCCATTCAAATGAAACGGGAATGATTCTTTCTATAGAACGTAAGAACATAGTTTTTTTTTTTTGTTTAGTCATACGCCGCAAACAGATAACAATTCTTATCCAATTTATGAATCGTAATATCGTATGTACCATATATTATCATATATATGTATATATCATGTTATCCAAATGAATATCTTGGGCCACCCATCAATTTTGGATAAGCTTTATTTTGAGTAGGACTTTTTGGTTTGGAAAGCTAGTCAATGGTGGCCTTCCATGGATTCACCTATATAAGCCGCAGCTAAAGTTGCAAAAATAAGAGCTTGAATACCGCTTGTGAATAATCCAAGGAACATGACGGGTATAGGAACTACTGAAGGCACTAAAGAAACAAGAACAACAACTACCAATTCATCAGCCAATATATTCCCGAAAAGTCGAAAACTAAGTGATAAAGGTTTTGTAAAATCTTCTAAGATATTAATTGGTAAAAGTATTGGAGTTGGTTGAATGTATTTACCGAAATAGCCCAATCCCTTTTTGGTAAGACCTGCATAGAAATACGCCACTGACGTGGGTAAAGCTAAAGCAACAGTAGTATTTATATCATTCGTAGGTGCAGCTAACTCCCCGTGAGGTAACTCTATAATTTTCCAAGGTAAAAGAGCACCCGACCAGTTAGAAACAAAAATAAATAGGAACATAGTTCCTATAAAGGGAACCCAAGGACCATACTCTTCTCCAATCTGAGTTTTGCTCAAATCTCGAATGAATTCAAGGACATATTCGAAGAAATTCTGACCGTCGGTTGGAATGGTTTGTGGATTCCGAACAGCTATAGCGGCTGAACCTAATAAGATAGCAATTACGACCCAAGAAGTGATAAGTACTTGGGCATGGACTTGGAAACCTCCTATTTGCCAATAGAAATGTTGGCCTACTTCCACACCAGATATCTCGTATAACCCTTTTAGTGTGTTGATAGAACAGGGTAGAACGTTCATATTGCCCTCTTGAAACTAAAAAAGGAATTATTTTGATTCAACCATATCTTTCTCGACTCTCCTACTTGAATCTTATATTTCAGTGTATATTTCAGATACCAAGTAATCATATAATATCCCCAGTGATTTTTATCTCGTTTTTGAGATTCAGCAATAGTAACCGATTCCATTTCCATAAATTTATTAAATTCCCGAAATAATTGACTTAGTGGATTTTTGATTATTAATCAATGATTTCTTATATAGCTAGAACGGCCCTCACAAATTGCCGATACTAATTTGTTAAGAATGAATCTGATTGAAGCTATAGCGTCATCGTTGGCTGGAATCGGAATATCCGCGAGATCCGGGTCACAATTAGTATCGATTAAACAAATCGTTGGAATACCCAAGGTGGCGCATTCTCTAATAGCTGTATATTCTTCTTGCTGATCGATGATGATTACAATATCGGGTAACCCCGTCATATATTTGATCCCGCCCAGATATGTTTGCAAGTGAGATAATTGTCTCTTTAACATTGCTGCATCTCTTTTCGGGAGACGGTTGAGTCTTCCCGTCTTTTGTTCTGCTCTCAAATCCCTGAGCTTATGAAGTCTCGTTTCTGTAGTGAACCAATTCGTTGACATACCACCAAGCCATTTTTTATTGACATAATGACACCGAGCCCTTATTGCAGCTGATGCTACTGAATCCGCTGCTTTATCTTTCGTACCAACTATTAAGAAGTGTTTTCCTCTACTTGCTGCATCAAAAACTAAATCACAGGCTTCGGATAAAAAACGAGCGGTTCTAGTAAGATTTGTAATATGAATACCTTTACGCTTTGCAGAGATGTAAGGTCCCATTCTAGGATTCCATTTCCTAGTACCATGACCAAAATGAACTCCTGCTTCCAGCATTTCTTCCAAATTGATGTTCCAATATCTTCTTGTCATTTCTCCCCACACTTCCTCTTAAAAAAAAGAGACGAGGTACCCTGAAATAAATAATTGTTCCGACGGAACCTTTTTTTTAACGGGGATTGCTCCGTTAATACATGGTCCAGGCCATTAAACTCCTGTCTATTCTTTAATTATCTTTATTACCAAAACGACCAAATCCAATGACCGGACCAGATGATTAAAAGAATGAATCTGCTCTTATGAATCATTAAATCCCATAAAAGATTGTTCTGATGTATCATGGAAATTCGTTTCGAGGCAAGAACGAAATAATTCTCTGTGGTGGAACAAAATATCTCTCATTTCCCCCTCGAATCTACTCTTCTTTTGGATTTCCAAAGGAATGTTGTTGTGTTCCCTTGAATGGTGAACTAATCCCTTGAATCCGGTACCAACGGGTATCATCCCCCCCAGAACAACATTTTCTTTTAGTCCTTTCAACCAATCAATACGGCCTCGTAGAGCGGCTTTTGCTAAAACTCGAGTGGTTTCTTGAAAACTCGCTTCTGATATGAAACTTTGAGTATTCAGAGCCGCCCTCGTTATTCCCAATAAGACGGCTCGGTAACTGATCGCTTCTTCCAAAACACGACCTGTTCGTTTGGCTCGCAACAATCCGATTAGTTCTCCGGGTGAAAAAACATTAGACATTCCATCTTCTGAAACCAAAACTTTTGATGTTATTTGGCGTACAATAATCTCTATATGCCTATTATGGATCTGCACCCCCTGGGATCGATAAACCCTTTGGATCTTATTAACCAAAGAGAAACGGCTTTGCGCTATGGTTAACTCAGCACCAATCAAAAATCCCCAAGAAATTCCAAGAATTCCTGTCATATGCTCGCCCCAACCTTCAAACCTCTTTTCTAGGTTCATCGATATTGAATCAATCGAACGAACTTCTAACACTTGTTCCACTTTTGGAAGACCTTGAGTTATATCACCAGATCTCGATTTTTCATATATAAATGTAACTAATGTCTCTCCTTCGTAAAGGATTTCTCCATAATGACCATGGATGGTTGCTCCTGGGGTGGCCAAATGGGGCTTCGCTGATCTTATTACTAAGGAATCAACATGAACAATTAGAACTTGACCAGATTTTATGCGTGGTCCATGTTTGGATATACATAAATTTTCACAAATAAACTGTCCAAGGCTAATTATTGTGCGTGTCTCTGCACAATAATCTTGATGGGGAAAGTACCAACTCGAATCAAACGGATTCAAAATGATGTTACTGCACGGATCGGGATTTGAAATTATCCCATTTTCATCCATGAAATAATATTTCAGTGCTTCGAAAGTCTGTTTTGGATTATCAAGTAGCAAATATTTCTTTAACAAGATCTCATTATGAGTTATTAACTGATAAGATGAGTAAAAATTCGCAATTTTAGGTACCGTCCCAAAAGGGCCCAAGGAATTCCTAACTGGAATCATGGGATCCTCTTTATTTGTAACATTGTGATATTTCAACACATTGAATGGACCAATTCGAGAACAATTGGATGATGACAAAACTAGAAAGGATTCACCTTCCTTATTTCGATTCAGAAACGTACGAACAGTTCCTTGATGTTGGCTAAGTGATTGAATCCTCGCCTTGGAACAAAAAGGATTGATATTGGGACGATCTGATCCATTAACGGGGATCAATCCCGAACCTGTCGTATCATTCCTTTTTTCGGTATACGAAATAGGGGACTTTACCAAGTCCATTCTTATGAAATCTCGAATCAGATCATTTGCCCTTACTTCAACAAAGGAAGAAGAAACCTCTTCTATAGAACCAGTCTGGTCTTGGTCCCAATTCAATACTAAACAAGTCCGAACTAATTGAATACTTTTGTGAGAAATTCCTCGAATTGGTTTGCCATTTCCATAAAGGAAATAATTCACAACTCGGAGTTGCACATTATCCCTTTCCTGCAGCGGATCCTGGGGGAAAAGTGTTGCTAAATGTATTCCATCAGCTATTTCATATATTACTACGGGTCGAACTGAAACAAAATACTTTTTCTTGAGAGGTGTGATCCGTTGGACATAGATCCAATTTTTCAATTGTTTTGATTTTGATTCCTTAGAAATTTTTTTTCTCGTTTCTGGTGGTATCAAGATGCCGCTGTGCCGAGATATCTTATCTGTCTCTCCAGGAAAATGGATATCTCCAGAAAATATTTTCAGTTCAATTCTTTTTTTTTTTCTCTCCACTCGGACCAATCCACCTATTCGACTTCTTGTATTTAAAGTGATTCGTGTATCTACTCCAATGATACTATTGTTCCGTACCATTATGGGCGAGGATCCGGGTAAAATGTGCACTTCTTCGGGAATGAAAAAAAATCGATTTACTTTCATTTGGTATTTCGGTCTCAATTCTTTTGCTCCTCGATATTCAATCAAATCGTCTTTTTTGACGATTGAATCCACCTCTATAGTCCCGTATTTGGTAATTCCTGAACTGCTTCTTCTGTATCGGGGATCGTCAAAATAAGCAAGAATACTATTTCTACGTAAAATACCATTTATGGGTATTTGAATCGCGATACCAGAACGAGGCGATAGTTCTTTTTCTCGTTCTTGAGCATGTTGGAATGCGATGATGAATCTATTTCTTCGCCTCTTCGCCAATAAATTAGAATTATCGTGAAGAATGGCAGGATATCTGAAATCCCAATGCCCGTTGGAGAGGATTCGATCAGGTCCTGAATAACCAAAAATCCTCTCCCCCCTTTTCCCAGAAGGATCCGAATCAAACAATTTGTGTCTCACTAGATCATTATTCACTGAGAGGTTAGAAACAGATCTCTGTTCGACAGAAAGAGATTGAAGATTCATTTGATCTTGATCCTTGTGGAGTGAAAAAGGCACTATACTGCGTCTGCGCGGACCCGGACCTCCTGATAGTATCCATAAATGAGTTGTTTTTGGTAAGAGATGAACATTACCATGTGTATATTCAGGTGCATGGTACACATCGGTACTCCAGTGGATTTCTCCCTCTGAGTCAGAATAAATATGTTTTCGAACCTTCTCTTTAAAAGAGAAAGTAGATGTACTAGCCCGAATCTCAGCAATCACTTGTTCTGATTCTACATATTGATCATTTTGAACCAAAAGAAAACTTTTTGGTGGAATATTCACATTATGTAGAATATCCTGACTCTCAATAGTTACATATAGGTCCATATAACATAGAAAAGCAGGA